TTTGTATTTTAATAAAAAAAAAAATCATAAACATACTGTCGTTATTTTGAAGGTGCCTTTGTCAGAGGTTCCAATAAAAAAAAGTTTTTAAAAAATATCAAATTTTGATATTTTTGCGGTACTTTTTTTTTTGCAAAAGTGTGACTAAAAATAGTTAATTAATTTGGATTTCCAACGTTTATTTAAATTTCGAACTTACTATTTTTTACTGGGTAACCCCCAATAAAAATTAACTATATTAATATATATAGCTATTTATATATATATAATAAATATTCATATTAATAGAAGATAATTATATAGAAATTAATTTGTATAATAAAGATCTATTTAAAATATAATATATATAGAATGTTATTGATCAAGACCTATTATATGTTGTATTAACTGATACCAATAAAATTACGTATCGGCAAAAAAAAAATTATTATTCTTTAATTTATTAATCAAATAAAGAATAATTTAGAATTAGTAATTATATATTTTACATTATAATACGAATAAATTTATAATTACTTATATATATATATATTAATATATTATTAAGAAATATAACTTTTATATAGCAATCACAATTAACGAAAAAAAAAAAAAAACTACTTCAATTAATTGACAATTTAAATTGTTATATAATTAAATAATTTAAATTAATCAATATTTTGTTTAATTATTGATTAATTTTAATTAATTTTAAATTTAAAATTTAAATTAATTTATTTTATAGTTTAAATTTATTAGTATTTGTTACTTAATTAAAAGCATATTCTATTTTTATAATGATTTTTAATTAAATTTTTAGTCATATTTATAGTGAATTTTGATATTTTTATTGGAGATTTGCTATATATAATATAATTATGTTTATGATTTTTTTTGATGATAAAATATAAAAAAGTGGCAAAAACGCGAATTTTTAAAAATTTGCAAAATTTTATAAAAATATAGGTTTACGGTGATTCCACAGTAGCGAAATTCAAAAAATTTCAACCCTCTTCTTATCAAATTGTCAATATTGAAAAAAAAAAATAATTTTTATGGCAGATTTATAACAATTTAACTTAAGTAATATGTTTCATAAATTTGGTGAATTATTTTTAGTATTTTAAACAAGGATTTCTCTTGAATATTTATTAAAGTGATTGTACTTTAATTTTAAAATTAATATTATGGGCAGATAAGGTTAAATTTAAAATTATTGGAGTTATTATTAATAGGGCAGTATTATTAATAATTATAATCATATCTAACGATCTATTCAAATTAAATAAATATTGGGCAGATTATTTATTTAATTTAATTTAGTAAGAAGACACTTAAAGTTCAAGTGATTCTTGGTAGATTTTAGATTGTTGGGATAATGTTGGGGAGGAAAGATAATTGTGTTTATGAATTTATTTTTTATTAAAATTTAAATTTAGTTTGGTAATTTAGTGTTATTTTTTATTAAATATAAGAGTTTTTAGAAAAGAGGGAGTAATAATTAATTTTAATTATTTAGGAAGTTAAGAATTAGAAATAATATGTAGTTTTAACTTTATTTGTGCCAGCAGTTGCGGTTATACAAATAAAGCAATTAAATTAGGTTGATTTTAATTGATAGATATTTTTATTTTATAATATTAAATTTTAGATGAAATTTTATTTATTATTTAAAATATTCTTATTTATATGAAGTTAAAAAAGATTAATATTAAACTAGGATTAGATACCCTATTATTTAATTAGTAGTTGTAAAAATTAAATTATTAATAGTTAAGTTCTTTAAAATTAAAAATTTTGGCGGTATTTTAGTCTATTCAGAGGAACCTGTACTATAATTGATAATCCACAATTTATTTTACTTTGTTTATTAGTTTATATATCATTGTAAAAAATATTTTAAAAAATTAATGTTTAAAATTTTTTATAAAAAAATAGTTCAAATCAAGGTATAGTTTATAATAAAGAATGTTATGGGTTACATTTAAGATATTAAGAGATAATTATTTGAAAAATAATTTGAACTTGGATTTGAAAGTAAATTTACTAAATTTATTTTTTTGATTTAGCTCTAAAATATGCACATATCGCCCGTCGCTTTCAATTTGATGAAATAAGTCGTAACAAAGTAGATTTACTGGAAGGTGAATCTAGATTATCAAGTTAGAGCTTGTTAAGCATTTTAGTTACATTAAAAAGAAAATTGATTATCAATTTAACTTGAAAGTGCATATTTATTAAATTTTTTATTTTTTTAGGGTTAATTAAAATTTTAAATTTTTGATTAAATTTATTGAAAAAATTATTTTTATGATAGTGTAGAGTATTGTGAAAGAAAATTTAATTTATTTAAAAGAAAAATTAATTTTTTGTACCTTGTGTGTCAGGGCTTATTAAAAATTAAATTTAAATTAATTATTCTCGAATTTAAAAGAGTTATGGTATTAAAATTATTATTATTGAAAAAATAAATTTTATAATATTATAGTAATGAAACGTTAGTCGTTTTTAAATATATCTAGTTTTTTAAGAAAAAAATTTAATTTTATTATTAATTAATATAAATTTAAATAGTTAATTTTATGTTAATTAATATTTAATATTTTAAGGGATTAGCTTTAAAATAAATAATTAATAAATATTAAATTTATAAAAGTTTTTAATTATAGAAATTATTAAAAAAAAAGTATGTTATAATTTATTTTTAAAGTTTTATTATTTATATAATTTATAAATTATTTATTAAAATAAAAATTTTAATTTTAAAAATTATGAAATAATGATAAAATTAGTATAATTTAATTTAAATTTAGTATTAAATTTAAGATTAATTAAAGGAATTCGGCAAAATATTTTTCACCTGTTTATTAAAAACATGTCTTTTTGTTTAAAATTTAAAGTCTAGCCTGCTCAATGAATAATTTAAATAGCCGCAGTATTTTGACTGTGCTAAGGTAGCATAATCATTAGTTTTTTAATTGAAAACTGGAATGAATGGTTGGATGAAAAAATTACTGTCTTTAATTAAATAATTAAAATTTTATTTTTAAGTTCAAAAGCTTAAATTAAATTTAAAGACGAGAAGACCCTATAGAATTTTATATAAATTTTACTTTTAATATTTAGAATTTAATTTTAAATTTAATTTTATATTTGATTGGGGTGATTAAAAAATTAATTAAACTTTTTTTCTATATTAATATAAATTAATAGGTTTTTGATCCTTTTTTTTGATTATAAGATAAATTACCTTAGGGATAACAGCGTAATTTTATTGGAAAGTTCTTATTGATAATAAAGATTGCGACCTCGATGTTGGATTAAAGTTTATAATTGGTGCAAAAGCTAATTTATTAAGTCTGTTCGACTTTTAAAATTTTACATGATCTGAGTTTAAACCGGTGTGAGCCAGGTTGGTTTCTATCTTAAATTAGTTAATATTTTTTAGTACGAAAGGATTTGAAATATTAAAATATTTATATGATTTGATTACAAATATTATTTTGGCAGATTAGTGCGATAGATTTAGAATCTTTATATGTAATTTTTACAAATAATACTTGTTTATTTTAGATTTATTATTAATTTTTTTAATTAGTTTAATTTTGATTATTAGGGTGTTACTTAGAATTGCCTTTTTAACTTTATTGGAACGTAAAGTATTAGGGTATATTCAATTACGTAAAGGACCTAATAAAGTAGGATTTTTAGGGTTGGTCCAACCATTCAGGGATGCTATTAAATTATTAACTAAAGAGCAAAATTATCCTATTATGTCTAATTTTTTAATTTATTATTTTTGTCCTGTAATTAACTTGCTTTTAGCGCTATTTTTATGGGTTTGTATACCTATAATAAGTATTTATTTAAATTTTAGCTTATCCTTTTTATTTTTTTTAAGAGTATCTAGTCTTAGGGTTTATACTATTATAATAGCTGGGTGATCTTCTAATTCTAATTATTCTTTGTTAGGTAGTTTACGGTCAGTTGCTCAAACTATTTCCTATGAAGTAAGGTTAGCCTTAATTTTAATATCTTTTTTGTTTATAATTTTATCGATAAAAATTATTGATTTAGTAGATTTTCAAGAGTATGTTTGGTTCATTTACATATTATTCCCGCTATGTTTAATATGGTTGGTTTCTGGGCTGGCTGAAACTAATCGAACTCCTTTTGATTTTGCGGAAGGTGAATCTGAGTTGGTCTCAGGATTTAATGTTGAGTACAGTAGAGGCGGATTTGTTATAATTTTTTTGGCTGAGTATGGAAATATTTTATTTATAAGTTTAATGTGTAGTTTATTATTTTTAGGGGCCAATCTATTTTCTTTTTTTTTTTATTTAAAATTGGTGTTAGTTTCATTTTTTTGACTTTGAGTACGAGGAACCTTGCCTCGTTACCGTTATGATAAATTAATATATTTAGCCTGGAAAAGATATTTACCTGTGGCTTTAAATTATTTATTATTTTTTTGTAGAGTAAGAACGTATGTTTTTACTCTATTTCTTTAGTTAATTAATTTTAGTATAAGTCAATAGAAAATTAGTGTTTCTTTTTTATATTTTCAAAATATAAACTTATTCAAGTTCATTGACTATTTAAATATTATATAATCTCAGTATTTATTAGTTAAAGGATTTAGGAAATAGTATAGAAAATATAGGACAGTTAAAATTTGCCCCCTAATAATATAAGGTTCTTCAACTGGTCGTGCGCCGATTCAAGTCAATATAATTGTAATTGAAAGTAATGATCAAAAAAGTAATTTTCTTAAAGGGTAGAATTGAGACCTTAAGAATTTTTTATTTGAAATAAATGGTAGGATATATAGAATAGCAATAGATATAACTAAGGCAATTACTCCTCCTAGTTTATTAGGAATTGAGCGTAAAATTGCATAGGCAAATAAGAAATATCATTCTGGTTGAATGTGAACAGGCGTCACTATAGGGTTTGCTGGGATAAAATTATCTGGGTCTCCTAGTAAATAAGGATTCCATAAAGTTAAGAAAGTTAATATAAAAATTATTATTAGACCGCCAAAAATATCTTTAAATGTGAAATATGGATGGAATGGAATTTTATCTAAGTTTCTTTTTGATCCTAGGGGATTATTTGATCCTGTTTGGTGTAAGAATAATAAATGAATAATTATTAGAGCAAAAATAATAAATGGTAAAATAAAATGAAAGGTAAAGAATCGGTTTAAGGTTGCATTATCAACTGCGAACCCCCCTCAAATTCATTGGACAAGTATATTTCCTAAATAAGGAATTGCTGATATAAGGTTAGTAATAACAGTTGCCCCTCAGAATGATATTTGTCCTCAAGGTAAAACATATCCTAAAAATGCTGTTGCTATAGTAATAAAAAAGATGGTTGTCCCAATTATTCAAGTCTCTACTAATTTATATGATCTATAATAGATTCCTCGTCCAATATGGATATAAATACAAATAAAAAAAAATGAAGCCCCATTAGCGTGTAAAGTTCGCAGTAATCATCCATAATTAACATCTCGACAAATGTGAATAACTCTATTAAAAGCTAATTCTACGTTAGGGCAGTAATGTATTGCTAAGAAAAGTCCGGTGATGATTTGAATTATTAAACAAATTCCTAATAATGACCCAAAATTCCATAAATATGAAATATTTCTTGGAGAGGGGAATGTAATTAGTGAGTTATTTACGATATTTAAAATAGGGTTAGTTTTTCGTATAGGTATTTTCATTATAGTTTTTGACGTAATGGTCCTTTATTTACTGAGGTAATTTTAACAATGGCAATCAGAGTTACTAATAAATAGATGATTATTAAAAATATAACTAAATTATGGGGATAGTTCATGTATTTATATATAGTTTTTTCAAAAATTACATGGTAATTAAATTTAGATATGATATTTAAATTAAAAATTAGGTTTCAATAATATTGGTCGATTAAAAAGAAAAGGGGCCTTAGCATTGTTAATCTTAGAATAATTATATTATTTTTTGTAAATTTAAATTTTTCATTTGAAGCAATACTTGTTATATAAATAAATAAAATTAATATTCCCCCTACTATGATTAAAAATAAAATATATGAATATCATGCATTAATGGTTATTATTGTAATTATTAAGGCTATAAAAATAGTGTATAAAAGTAAATTTAGTCCTTTAGAGAGGGGGTGAGAAGAAATTATAAAATTTAATGTACAAATTAAAGTTAATAAAATTAATAAAGAAATGTCAGATATTAGTTTATATAAAATTTTAATTTTGGAGATTAAAGAAAATAGTTTATTATATCTGAAGTTCTAAAAGATAAATCTTAAATTTGATTTACAAGACCAATATTTTTATTAAATTATTAAAACTTAATGTTAATATATATATTTATTGTTTATATTTTTGGTATTATCAGGTTTATTTTAAGGCGTAATTATTTACTTTTAATATTATTAAGATTAGAGTTTGTAGTAATTTCTTTGTATTTTAATATGATATATTATTTTAGATTTTTAAATTATGAACTTTTTTTTTCAATAATTTTTTTAACTATAAGGGTATGTGAAGGTGCCTTAGGTCTCGGGATTTTGATTATGATGGTTCGCGTTCACGGTAACAATCACATTTTATCTTTTTCTTCTTTATGATAAAATTTATTTTCAGATTAACGTTATTGATTCCTGTAATTTATTATTTAAATTTTTGAGTGATTCAATTTTTTTTATTTTTTATATCTTTTTTATTTTTTTTTATGTACTATAATAGTTGTAGGCATAGGATAAGATATTTATTTGGGTTAGATTTATTATCATTTTCATTAATTCTGTTAAGTTACTGAATTAGTTCATTAATAATTCTTTCAAGGGCAGTGTGCTATAAAAATAATTATTATCCAAAGTTTTTTATTTGTGTAATTTTAACATTGTTACTAAGTCTTGTTTTAACTTTTAGTTCTTTAAATTTATTTGTTTTTTATTTGTTTTTTGAGGTTAGGTTAATTCCAACTTTAATTTTAGTTTTAGGATGAGGGTATAATCCTGAGCGTTTAGAGGCTGGCCTATATCTATTATTTTATACTTTATTAATGTCTTTACCTATGATAATTATAATTTTTTATTTATATGTTCATTATGGCTCTTTATATTTTATTACTATGAGTATAAAATTAAGTTCAAGTCTTATATATTTTTGTGTGAATATAGTTTTTTTTGTAAAAATTCCTATATTTTTTTTACATTTATGACTTCCTAAAGCACATGTTGAGGCCCCTGTTTCTGGGTCTATGATTTTAGCGGGGATTATGTTGAAGTTAGGGGGGTACGGGTTACTTCGGCTGATACCTTTATTTTCTTTAAATTTATTAGACATAAATTTATTTATTATAACAATTTCAATAGTCGGAGCAGTTGTAGTTTCATTTGTTTGTCTACAACAAAGAGATATAAAATCTTTGATTGCTTATTCTTCTGTCTCTCATATAGGGCTAGTTTTAGGTGGTATTATAAGACTAAATTATTGGGGCTTATGAGGTGCTTTGTTGATAATACTAGCCCATGGTTTGTGTTCTTCTGGTTTATTTTGTTTAGTTAATATTATATATGAGCGTAGCCATAGTCGTAGAATTTATTTAAATAAAGGGCTTTTAAATTTATTACCTGTTGGTAGTTTATGATGATTTTTAATATTATCTTCGAATATAGCAGCTCCTCCTTCTTTAAATTTATTTGGTGAGATTATACTGATTAATAGGTTGGTAGGGTTTTCTTCTTATAATATTTTTATATTAGTATTAATTTCTTTTTTTAGGGCAGTTTATTCATTATTTTTATATTCTTACACTCAGCACGGTAAGTTATATTCTGGTTTATTTTGTTATGTAAGTTGATTTAGTCGAGAATATTTATTAATTTTTTTACATTGAGTTCCTTTAAATATTTTAATTTTAAAATTTGAATTAATTGTTCAATGGGTTTATCTAAGTAGTTTAATAAAAATATTGATTTGTGGTGTCAAAGATATAATATATTATTTTAGATTATTTGTATAATTTATAGAGGTTTATTATTTGTTTTTAGTATTAGGACATTTGTTAGTTCTCTTTATTTTTTAGTTTTGAATAAAAGTTATTTAATTGAGTTATTTTTTTTTACTTTAAATTCCTTGAATATTGAGTATATTATTTTGTTAGATGAGTTATCTTTGATATTTATAAGAGTTGTGTTATTAATTTCAGCGTTAGTTATTTATTACAGTGAAGATTATATGAGTGGGGACATTTACAAAAATCGATTTATTTTATTAGTAATAATGTTTGTTTTGTCAATAATGTTTATAATTTTAAGCCCCAATTTAATTAGAATTCTTCTTGGTTGGGATGGTCTAGGATTAGTATCTTATTGTTTAGTAATTTATTATCAAAATCTTAAATCTTATAATGCAGGGATGTTAACTGCTTTAAGTAATCGAATTGGGGATGTGGCTTTATTAATATCTATTGCTTGAATATTGAATTTTGGTTCTTGAAATTTTATTTTTTATTTAGAAATTATAAAAAATAATATAATTATAAATGTTATTACTTTATTAGTGATTATTGCCGCTATGACAAAAAGAGCTCAAATTCCATTTTCTTCTTGGTTGCCTGCGGCAATAGCAGCCCCTACACCTGTATCTTCATTAGTCCATTCTTCTACTTTAGTGACTGCTGGGGTCTATTTATTAATTCGTTTCAATTTTTCATTTACAATTGAATTATCATATTTTTTATTATTAATTTCTTGTTTAACGATATTTATATCAGGGTTAGGGGCAAATTTTGAGTTTGATTTAAAAAAAATTATTGCCCTATCTACTTTAAGTCAGCTAGGACTAATAATAACGATTTTATCTTTAGGTGGCTATAAGTTAGCTTTTTATCATCTATTAACTCATGCTTTATTTAAGGCTTTATTATTTATATGTGCTGGAAATATCATTCATAATATAATTAATTGTCAAGATATTCGTTATATAGGAAATTTAATTAATCAGCTGCCGCTAACTTGCACTTATTTAAATATTTGTAATTGAGCGTTGTGTGGTCTTCCTTTTATATCAGGATTTTACTCTAAAGATTTAATTGCTGAAGTAATGTCTTTTTCTAGGGTAAATTTATTTATTTATTTAATTTTTTACTGTTCTATCGGTTTAACTGTGGCTTACAGGGTTCGCCTAAGTTATTATACTTTATTTGGTACTTTTAATTTTTTAAGCTTTAATAGTTTAATAGAAAGAAGCTTAATTATATTACGTGGGATAAGTGGGTTAATTTTCTTTGTAATTTTTGGTGGGAGAGTATTAAATTGATTAATTTTTTCAACACCTATTTTTTTATGCTTGTCTTTTTTAATAAAATTGATAACTCTTATTTGTGTTTTATTGGGTCTATGATTAGGGTACGAAATTTCACAATTTAGAATAAATTATTCTTCATTAAGAATACAAAATCTTATTTTATCTTTATTTTTTAGGTTAATGTGGAATATACCTATCTTATCTACCTTAGGTGTAAATTTTTATCCTTTAGTTTTATCTAAGTTACTATATAAAAATTTCGATCAGGGCTGATATGAATATTATGGGTCTCAGAATTTAGGGTTAATTTTTAAAAATTTAAAACTTCAAATTTTATCTTTAAATTATTTTAAAATTTATTTATTGATATTTTTAATTTGAGTGATATTTTTAATTTTAAATTTGTATTTAAATAGCTTATAAAGAGCACAACATTGAAGATGTTGAGGAAATATTCATTATTTTTAAATATTTACAGAATTATATTCAATTTTATACTGAAATTATAATGTTTTAATTAAACTATATAAATAGAAATAAAAACGTATTTCAACGCTTAAAAGTTAAGTTAGAAGCTTATTTTTGATTTACTTATTTCTTTAATTGGGAAAATTCCAATATTATCATTAACAGTGATAAACCTCATATTTGGTTTCAATTAAAAATAAGGATTTGAAATCAAATTTTTAGGTCGAAACTAAATGCAATTTTTTGCTTCTTATTTAAGATAAATTGATGCTCAATACTTTTTAATTGCAAATTAAATGTTATAGTTAACTATTATCCTAGATAGTTCAGTTTAAAGCCCCTTGGTTTCATTCATGGTAAAGTCCTACCAGCAAGATTAAAATAAAAAAAAATAGTAAGTAGGTAAAATTTATAATATTGGTCAATTTTAAAGATACAATAAAGGGTAGTAACAGAGTAATTTCAACATCAAAAATTAGGAAAATAATCGCAATTAAAAAAAAGTGTAAAGAAAAGGGTAGTCGTGATGATCTTATGGGGTCAAATCCACACTCAAATGGAGAGGTTTTTTCACGGTCGTAAAAGCTTTTTTTTGACAGAAGATTGATAACAATGATTAAAATAGTTAAAATAATTAAAATTAGTAAATTAAGATTAAACAAAATATAGATTATTTATACTAAATTTTAGATTTTTTGATTGGAAGTCAAATATAATTAATTATATTATATAAATATCCGCCTCATCAGTAGATAGAGACGTATAAGAATAATCATACAACATCTACAAAGTGTCAGTATCAAGCAGCAGCTTCGAATCCGAAGTGGTGAATCGTTGAAAAATGATTAAGGTAATGGCGGATAAAACAAATTAATAAAAATGTTGTTCCGATTAATACATGTAACCCGTGGAAGCCTGTTGCTATAAAGAATGAAGATCCATAAACCGAGTCAGAGATCGTAAAAGGAGCTTCTAAATATTCAAATCCTTGGAGGATAGAGAAATAAATTCCTAGGATAATAGTAAGTAATAATCCTTGGAAGGCTTGTTTAAAATTATTTTCTATAAGTCTATGGTGAGCTCATGTGACTGTAAGGCCAGAGGTGATCAAGATTAACGTATTAAGTAGAGGAATTTCAATAGGGTTAAATGATCTAATACCAAGAGGCGGTCATTTTATTCCAATATCAATTACAGGGGCTAAGGCCCTATGAAAGAATCTTCAGAAAAATCTAACAAAGAAAAAAACTTCAGATGTAATAAATAAAATTATCCCTCATTGTAGTCCTTTTGTAACAACTAATGTATGTAGTCCTTGAAAAGTGCCCTCACGTGTAATATCTCGTCATCATTGAAATATAATTAGAAGTGTAATTAATCTTCCGATTTTTAATAGATTATTATTAAATAAGTGAAATCATTTAATTAAACCTATTATTATTGTTAAAGCGCCTAAGGATCCTATTAGAGGTCATGGTCTATAATCTACTAAGTGAAAAGGGTGATTTTTATGTGTTGACATTAATTTACTTCTCTAGAGTATAAGGTTGATAGTACCGCAAATACGTATGCTTGAATTATAGACACAGCAGTTTCAAGTAATAATAATAAAATTTGGGTAATAATTAATAATCTAATTATTAGGTTTCTTAAATAGGATCCAGTGTTACCTAGTAATGTTATCAATAAGTGTCCTGCAATTATATTGGCAGATAGTCGAATAGCTAAAGTTCCAGGTCGGATAATATTCCTAATAGTTTCAATACAAACTATGAAAGGTATTAAAATAGGAGGCGTGCCCGTTGGTACTAGATGTGCTAGTATATGGGATGTATGGTTAATTCAGCCAAATAATATAAAAGTAAGTCATAAAGGTAAAGCTAGTCTTAAAGTTATTGTTATATGACTTGTTCTCGTAAAAATGTAAGGAAATAACCCTAGAAAATTATTTATTAAAATTATTGAGAATAAAGCGATAAAAATTATTGTGTTCCCTTTTGTATTAATTGGTCCAATTAATACTTTAAATTCTTTATGTAATATTAAAATAATTTTTATTCAAAGGTACGAGAATCGTGATGGGATTAATCAGAATAATGAAGGGATTAAAATTAACCCTAAAAAAGTCCTAATTCAATTTAATGATATATTAAAGTTAGTTGAGGGGTCAAAAGTTGAGAATAGATTTATTATCATTTTCAATTAATTGAAGTAGTTTTTATTTTTGTTCTTGTTTTAATTGAGTTATAATTTATTCTATAAAAATTTAAGATGTTATAAAGATAAAAAATAATTAAAAAAAATAATATAAGCAGGGTTCAGTTTAGAGGTATTATCTGAGGAATTAAAAAATATTTATGCAATAATTTTAACTTGACAAGTTAATGTTATTTTTTAACTAATTTTTTCATTAGGAATATTTGTTAGGTATTATAATATGGTTTAAAATTCCATTGCTTACTTTCAGCCACCTAATGGTTAAATTAAAGAGTTAATTCATTTAATAAAGAATTTAGGAGAAATTCTTTCAATTACGATTGGCATAAATCTATGGTTCGCCCCACAAATTTCTGAACATTGTCCGAAAAATAACCCAGAACGATTAATGTTAAATATTACTTGATTTAATCGTCCAGGGGTTGCATCAATTTTAACTCTTAAAGAAGGGATTGTTCATGAATGAATCACATCTATAGCTGTAACCAGTATACGAACATTTGTTTCAAATGGGATCACTAGTCGATTGTCAACATCTAGTAAACGAAAGTTAAATGAGTTTATCTCATTAACAGGAACTATATATGAATCAAATTCAATATCTTTAAAGTCAGAGTATTCATAAGATCAGTATCATTGGTGACCAATTGATTTAATAGTGATTAATGGGTTATTAATTTCATCTAGAATATAAATTAATCGTAAGGAAGGAATAGCAATAAAAATTAAAGTGATTGTTGGTAAAACTGTTCAAATAATTTCAATTATTTGACCTTCTAATAAAAATCGATGGGTAAATTTATTAAAAAATAGGGATATTAGTAGTTGCCCGACTAAAACCGTGATAATTAATAAGATTATTAATGCATGATCGTGAAAGTATGATAATTGTTCCATTAAAGGAGACGCGCTATCTTGAAGTATAAAATATTGTCATGTTGAAATTTCTAAAAAAGATAAATCTTATGTTTGGGGTTTAAATCCAGTGCACTAATCTGCCATATTAGAATGATGACAATAGTGGTAACTCTGAATATCTATGTTCAGCCGGAGGGAATTCTTGAAGTCATTCAATTGACGAGATTATGTTTAATGAAAGCATTCTTTTTCGTTGTATTGAAAAGGCTTCTCATATAATAAAAATTATAAAAATTACTCCAATAATTGAAATTATTGATCCAATAGAGGAAACTATGTTTCATTTAAGGAAAATATCAGGATAGTCTGAATATCGTCGCGGTATTCCTATCAATCCCAGAAAGTGTTGGGGAAAAAATGTAATGTTAACACCAATAAATATAATGAAGAATTGGATTTTTAAGTAAAAATTATTTAAAGTTAGACCAGTAAATAAAGGGAATCATTGAATTATTCCTGCTATAATTGCAAATACAGCTCCTATAGATAGGACATAATGGAAGTGGGCTACAACGTAGTAAGTGTCGTGTAAAATAATATCAATAGATGAGTTAGCTAAGACCACTCCCGTTAAACCCCCCATTGTAAATAGGAAAATGAATCCTAAGGTTCATAGATTAGTTGGGGAAAAAATAATGTTTGTTCCATGGAACGTAGCTAATCACCTGAAAACTTTAATGCCCGTAGGTACGGCAATAATCATGGTTGCTGACGTGAAATAGGCCCGAGTATCCACATCCATACCTACTGTAAACATATGATGTGCTCATACAATAAAACCTAATATACCAATTGCTAATATGGCATAAATTATACCCAATGTTCCAAATACTTCTTTTTTATTTCTTTCCTGGCTAACGATATGAGAGATTATCCCAAATCCAGGTAAAATTAAAATGTAAACTTCTGGGTGACCAAAGAATCAAAATAAGTGTTGATATAAGATAGGGTCTCCTCCCCCGACAGGGTCAAAAAAGGAAGTGTTTAAATTTCGATCTGTTAGTAGCATAGTAATTGCCCCAGCTAACACTGGGAGAGAAAGGAGTAATAGCACAGCAGTAATAATTACTGATCATACAAATAAGGGCATACGATCTAATGTTATTCCATTAGGACGTATATTTAAAATTGTTGTAATGAAGTTAATAGCCCCCAGAATTGAAGAGATACCTGCCAGATGAAGGCTAAAGATTGCCAAATCTACAGATGACCCCCCGTGGGCAATATTAGATGATAGAGGGGGATATACTGTTCATCCGGTGCCTGCACCACTTTCAACAACTCTTCTTATTAAAAGTAGAAACAGGGAGGGAGGGAGAAGCCAAAACCTTATGTTGTTTATTCGAGGGAATGCTATGTCCGGAGCCCCGATCATTAGGGGGACTAGTCAGTTTCCAAATCCCCCAATTATAATTGGTATAACCATGAAAAAAATTATAATGAATGCATGGGCAGTTACAATAACATTATAAATTTGATCATTCCCAATTAAGGATCCGGGTCTCCCCAGTTCTGTTCGAATAATTATTCTTATCGAGGTCCCAATTAATCCCGACCACACTCCAAAAATAAAATATAATGTTCCAATATCTTTATGGTTTGTCGAAAACAACCATTTATTCGGTAAAATGGCTGAGACTAAGCGATAAACTGTAAATTTATTAACGAATTTAATTCTTTTACCAGGCCTTATATTCAAAATGATATTAAATTGCAAATTTAAAGGTGAAGACATTCTAAGGCTTAGAAACATTTTCTATTGTTAACTTTGAAGGTTAAAAGTTTAATTAACTTAAATCCTTAGAGTGTGCTGAAAATATTTATCCTAATAAAAAGACCGAATAATGTTAGAATATTAATAATTATCATTTTGAAATGATTAATTTTGTAAGTTCACACGATTCTTTCTTTAAATCTGATAGTTAATCTAAACAAAATGATTCGCATATAAATAAAGAGTATTACCAGGTTACAAATAATTAAAATTAAGGCTAAAGTATAAAATTTACCAATAATTAATCTATTTACAACCAGTCATTTTGGGAAAAATCCCAGAAAAGGGGGCAGTCCCCCTAAAGATAAAAAATTTAAGATAAAAATAACTTTAATTAATTTATCTGTATTTAAAATATTAAGCATTTGGGCTAAATAATAAATTTTTAAAATATGAAAAATAACTACGATGTTAAAGGAAATGGCCCTATAAATAACAAAATAAATAATTCAATTAGATTTAAATACTATTATTCTAGCAATTATTCAGCTTAAGTGGTTAATTGATGAATATGCCATGATTTTTCGTAGTCTGGTTTGATTTAACCTATAGAGTCCGCTTAAAATAGATGAAATTACGGAGACACCTGAAAAAAATCAGGAGTTTATGTTGTATATAAGCAAAATTATTGGGGCGATCTTCTGTCAAGTGAGAAGAATTAAATTATTGGTTCAGTTTAAACCCTCAGCTACTTCGGGGAATCAAAAATGGAAGGGGGCAGCTCCCAGTTTCAATATAAAGGCTGAGTTTATAACTAAAATTAATCAATAATTTAAATTAAAAATATTATTCAAATTTATTATGAAAATAATTGAAAATAGAACAACTGTTGATGCTAAGGCCTGAGTGATAAAGTATTTCAAGGTTCTTTCAGCAGGGTATTTGTTTGTCGTAGACTTAAATAACGGGATAATTCTCAATAAATTAATTTCTAGGCCGATTCATATTATTATTCAAGAATAGGCAGAAATAGAGATTAAGGTACCAATTACTAGTGTTAATGTAAAAAATAATTTGTAAAATTTATGGATTAAAAAGAAAAGGGGGGGCCTTTATAAATGAGGTATGAACCCATTAGCTTAAATTTAGCTTATCTTTTTATATTTTAGTATATTATGTACACTAATTTTTGATTTTAGAGGTAACGGTTTATTTCCGTTAAATGTATTTATAAGGGTGCTAAGCACATGATTAATTCTATCAAAATTATCCTTTAATTTCAGGCACCTTATA